TGAGAAGGATTTCTTTATTGATTAATTAGTTACGTAGCAGTTTGGATTTTCTTATATCATTAGTAAAACACAATTTTCTATTCAAACTCGGGAATCATTCCTAAATTTGAATTCACATTTAATAGTTAATGGTTCCAATTTGTTCTGAATTTTTGCTTTGTGACTGAAAATACACAATTGGTTTTTCAATAGAAAAGGGGAGGTTTTTTTTTTTTCAATATTGTGTTTGTTTTAAGATACTATACAAACAATCGAAGATATATATCCAATCCAAAGAGAAAGGTAAGTATTTATTTTTTTTAGGAAAGGGGATTCTTAAATAAAAGAGGATTCCAGATACAAGTACAAAAACGAATACCCCCCCCCCCGAAAAAAAAAGTGGAATATTTTCATATATTTTTTTGTACCGTTTTGGCGACATGGCCGAGCGGTAAGGCGGGGGACTGCAAATCCTTTTTCCCCAGTTCAAATCTGGGTGTCGCCTAATCAACAAAAAAAATCGGCGTACCTTATTATATTTTGCTGATATAACTTAACAAACTTTTCCAGCAGAAGTAAGGGGGGGAGAGTCCTCTTGATACTTGCTTGATTCTATAAGCATCTCCGGCGGTTCTGTTCTCTAAAATGATGTAAATCCTTGCGGAAAGATTATATTAGTGAATATTGAAAAGGGATCGTTAAATCTTGATATGACAACTCTTCTATTACTAATGCTTATTAATTGAATCTTGAATTTATTTGGATAGACGAACGGGGAATGGAATTATTCGTTGCGGAAAAGTCGAAAGATACTTTGTTTGTATGTTTGTATACAGACTCATGAAATTCTCTAAGTGCTCCGGCAATCAATTTAATATGATAGAATTGAATAGATAATCGACTTTTACTTATATATTATATTATTTTTACTTATTATTCTTTTATAAAGTTATAAAGAAAGTACAAGAAGAAATTCTTTCTTTTCTGTAACCCCTACCCCAGTCAATAATGTAATAGACTATCGTCCCATTATTTCGCAGAGACAAGCGAGAGACGTAACGTAAGGATTGGATAAAATGAGAAATTAGGGATATGTGATAGATAGTGATCTATCTTGACTCTATTTTTTTATACTTTTTACTTAATGATAATGAAATGAAGGTCAACAAAAGAAAGACTAGGTATTATTATTCCTACATGTTAGTAACATTCCCCTGAAACTTCTAAAGGCGTATCCACGTATTTTGCTTGTTCTTACCGTTTTCCGATCTAAATCATATAATATAATATAAAAACCGGTTAGAATTGTGAGTTTAGTGAATTGTTTCATCAATGGTGTTGGGTCATAATCCACTTCACTTTTGACTCCGCGCCAGCGATTCCACTATTATTAGTGATTAGTGAACATAATAATGATTAGGGAAGGGTAATGGAATAATTCCTTCCTATTTATGGAGATAGGGGATATAATTCACATGGATATAGTAAGTCTCGCTTGGGCTGCTTTAATGGTAGTCTTTACATTTTCTCTTTCACTCGTAGTATGGGGTAGAAGTGGACTCTAGAGGTACTACTAATTGAGTTGAGGAATCAAACTCAACCCATATCAATTGTTTTATAGATCGTTCTGCAAAGCCCTTTTTATTTTACTTTTTTTATTTGTTTTTGGTTTCCACCTCTTTTTTTTTTTATTTTTACTGTTCAAAGAGAAAATGGTTATGTTATTAAGTGGATACAGACTCTCTATGGGAAACAACATAGACATAGTGGTTGTCCAACGAAATACTCCACATAATAAAATATTGCCTTGGGCAAGTCACATATTGCGCGTTACCGCTTGCTTTATTATTTGTTGTATTATTTTAGAAATTCGATTTATGCTATGCTTGCTTTATTGAACTCATTTCATATCACGGTTCAAGCGTTAAAAATAAAAACGAGTGTGCTTTACTAATCCTTTTCGAAATCCAAGGAGGTTCCCCATGGAACCGAACCCCCGGATCATCTGTCAACTGCTCAATCAATTATTTATTCGGAATGCTAAAAAAAAATTATGTGATTCTCGTTTATTAATATACGCCTATACTTTTTTTACTTCATCGATTTGATTCTTTCGGTGGATACCAGGATTCTCATATTGAAAAGAATCATAAATTCTAGGAATTAGAACCGTAAGAGTAAGAGTTGCCCTTCTATTTTTTTATATTGATAATTGCAATCAACACAAATTAAATAGATAAAACAAAGAAATAGAATTGGTACGCTATGTACATAGATGTATGGAATTTATATCTATATGTAATTGATATCTATGAAGATAGATATTGTGGATTGATCTATATTAAACCTCTATCTTTATACAGTAAAACTTTATATACTACAATAATATAATAAGTATGGTAGAAAGAAATATATGAATCTTTCTACCATACTGATAATTCTAGTCCGCTTGTTTCATTTAAGACATGAAATTGGAATACTTTTAATTTTTATTTTTTCTTTTCAATCATTGATAAGAACGAAACAGTCAAGTTTAAGTCAAATTAATCATTTTGACTGACCGTTTTTACGTATATTATAAGTAAAAAAGCAGTCGGAACTAGAATGAACAGTGCAGTAGCAATAAATGCGAGAATATTTACTTCCATAATCTCATCGTTTCATTTTTATTTAATTTGAAATAACTCGGGATTTAATCCCATAGAGCTGATAAACCTTTCGCCTGTAAATGCAATATTCAATGGTATGAATTACATCTCGATGATATCGAATCAGATCAATATTATGAATAACAATATCTGAGCTATCAAATTAATTGATTCATCGTCGAGAATTAAATAGTATAACATAGGAAGATCCTTTATCCATACCGAATTGCAATTCGGATTATGAATCCGATCAATAATTCTTTTACGTTATTTATCATTCTATTCCACTCTTTAGTTTCTTTAAACTACAGTTTCTATAAAGTACGCCCCCCTTAAGCATCTGATGAGATATCATATGACCTCCTTTACACTTACTTACATTGGTTTTAAAAAACCCAATAAAATAAACAATAGAAGCAAAATGTAAAAAGGTAAGTTCGAACCTCCCTTTAATCTTTAATGATCTAATCTTCTTGGAAAACAAAGAAGTATAAGTATAATATATAATAAGGAAAGCCGGGGTATAAAAAATATAGTATTCCATCAAATTCATTAAAAACCCTGTTCTTTCTTCGGCAGGACCCTTAAACTTAAAAAAGATTATTCATTCCCTCACTCTCACTAAGAGAGATAGCCCTCGCTAAGAGAGAAAGAGAGATGGGATCCTTCTTTTTTGAGCTTTCTTTTTATTTTATTAATATACTATTATTAATATACTATTTCCTTGGATTAATTACAGGATGCACATATATCAAAAATTCAGTGTGAAAGTTGAATGAGATAAATTGTTTCAAATTCGCATTACTAATTTCAATTAGTAATTGAGGTTACACAAAATCGTAGTTAGAAATAGAAAGGGATATACCTTTAATCTTAAAAGTATTATATCAAGGTTACTATGTTAAATTTTATTTTGTATGTCCTACTTGAAACATATAGTACTCTATTACATTACACAGATCGGGAATAATCGAAAAAGACGGACTCCGTACGGTATCTCTTGGAATCCTGAATATGCTTCTACCAATAATTGTACTAATTTACATATGCCTTTCGCCTTTCAATCGGTACTAGTTGAATAAATGGGAATTCCCGTATTTCTTTGATGAGAAATGTGAAAGGAAAAAATAAATAAATAAAATAAGAGAGCATTCCCCCTGGGAATGAAATTCTGCTATTTGTTCTCCCTTTCAAAGAAAACGAAGAGATGAATTGATGTATTTTTTTTTATTGTATTTGGATCCGTCGGGACTGACGGGGCTCGAACCCGCAGCTTCCGCCTTGACAGGGCGGTGCTCTGACCAATTGAACTACAATCCCAAGCAAATAAAGTATACATCATACATATTCTTATGATTTCATTCAAACCCTTTCTATTTTATTTAGATTAGAATAGTCGTATTGTAACATAAATCCGCATGATATATTTGATATCCACATGGATATGCACTTTAGTGGGAGCGTCTCGCAAATTGTTAGTAATCCTTTCGTTTTTTAGAAATTGATTGATAATCAAATCAATCTTTCACTTTCAATGAAAAAAAAAAAGAGTTTTTTTCTTTATTCTTTATTTTATTCTTTACCTTAGACTTTATACCTCCGGATCCTTATATGAATCTAGATGGATCATTAGCAAACAAGATCTGAATTTGTGGAAAAAAATAAATAGAGCAAATGAACAGCGGTAAAAATATATCAGAAAATCTCACTTTTCTTTAGTCTTCCGTATTCCGATTAGGCCTTTCTGGGGAACAACAAATGGGTTATTCATTTCATGGTGGATCGGTGAATTATTGGGCCGAGCTGGATTTGAACCAGCGTAGACATATTGCCAACGAATTTACAGTCCGTCCCCATTAACCGCTCGGGCATCGACCCAGGAAGAATCAATTCCAGGCATATTGATAATCCATGATCAACTTCCTTGCGTAGTACCCTACCCCCAGGGGAAGTCGAATCCCCGTTGCCTCCTTGAAAGAGAGATGTCCTGAACCACTAGACGATGGGGGCATACTTACCCGACCGCCCTCATACTATGTTCATAGTATGAACAGCTTTTTGAAATTGTCAATCTAATGGTATGACTAAATCTGAGGGAAAGATCCCTCTTTCATGATTCCATAGAATCTTTTGTTTTGATTCATATTTATATTCATGAATCATTCATTCGAATCACCATTTCATAAAATCTTTGAAATATTATTCCAATTCTATTTCTAATTAATTATACATAGAATAATTAGATTCGATAATATAAAGAGTCAAATAAATATAAGAACTAAAATAAATATACGAATAAATTGATATTCATTATAAATCGATATTTCTATTAAAAAGTAAATATTAAAAAAAAAATAGGTCGAATAGAAATAA